TAGATCGAGCACGCGACGCGCATAGTCTTAAGTCCAAGAGCGGGTTGTATCCTCTTCAACCATTTCTACTACTTCTTTGCCTCCCTCTTCTCTTTTCAGAGATCTCCTTGTTCTTTTCCCAGATTTTCCTCCATACCTTCGCCTTCATCATCTTGTTCCATCCTTCAGTGATAGACGCAATTAGACTACTCTATTCCTACGAAACGAACCAATAGAGAGTGGGGGAAGGGACGGATTTGAGACTACCGACGTCTTTAGCGCTGTTGAGCTGGGGTTTGTTCTTATTGTTTTGTGAACATTAACTAAAACATTACCTGATTCAGCTAGAGGAGGAATTCCCTGTGTTAGGGGAACTGTTACTGGGGTAGCCTTTCCTATTGATGAGATCAAGCCAAAAACAAGCAACCCAAAGGACAAGAGTCACCCGGTATGTAGCACGACCATTAGAGCTTTGACTGCCTTTCCTGAGTGTAGTTAAGGAAGCTGCTGATATAGAATAAGTGCAGGTCATATATAATCAAAGATCGGAGTAACCGGCTCCCGCTAAAGCAATTGTAGCAGCTCCAGCTCCTATGGAATAAACCATGCCTTACCTTCTTGCCAAAGCCGTCAATCACATGTTGAATTCCTTTTCGTTAAATGCCTTGAAAGTGCCTGTTTTTACTTTACTCCGACTTCAAAATCAAGTTTACAACTTATTTAACACTTAGATTGGTGTTGCCTCATATTTGTTTGCGAAAGAAGTGATTCGGCTACGCCGTAAATCCGGACTCTTGTTCGTATCCTTGTACCTTAAACAGGCGCAAGTATTCTTACAGAGATATCGGGCTTGCGATGCACTGATGTATGAAAAATAAGTGTGCGTATCCTTAACACGATGTGGTTTGCCTCGTATTATACCGTCTTTCCATAGGGCGGCTATAAGGCGAGGTGATGATAGAGCTGACGTGATAACCAAGATGTATTTGTCATGGTTTTCACTTCATAAAATTGTACTATTGGCGAAAGCCGTTAGTCAAGATACTTTCAGTTCTATTGTTGACCCTCCAGATTTTAAATTGGGGGTGACTAAGTTCTTTAAGGACTTCAATGAATCGTGCAGACATTTACTATGTCTCTATGTTCCTGAGTTCTTAAAGCTCTCAGTTAATCCTACTGTTGTCTGGAGACCTACATGGAAATCAGTACCTTCGATGAAGACAGCGACCGATTTCACTGCAACTGAAAGAAGTTTGTTTCACTCTTTCTAGATGAGTACTAGAATTTCGTGTATTATAACGACATTATATGTCGTTATAGCCGATTATGGGTTCCATATTGGGATGTTTCCCTCAAGGAGACGAAGTTAATCGTTTGTTTGAGGGTCATCCGTTAGCAAGAGAACGAGATATATCTGGTGATGAGTATCTCGATTCTTCTGTAGCGGAAATCGGAACTGGTCGAATCGCAGCCGTGTTACCAGGATCAGGTAAACGGAGATTGTTTGCGATTGGTAACCATACCAAACAGTCTGTGTTGAAACCTTTTCATGATTGGTGTATGAGCGTTCTACGCAAAATACCCAATGATGGAACCTATAACCAAGCTGCTCCTTTGCGATTCGTTATGAGAACATCTTTTCTCATTTGATTTGAAGTCAGCCACAGATAGGTGGCCTCTTAGAATCATGAGAGACGTGTTTCGGGCGGCTTTTGGTAATAAGTTGGCTGACTTGTATGTTTATCACCTACTTGGGTCATCTAAGTTTGAGGTGGTCCCACCTCTTACAAAGTCGACCTTTTGGATGCAATTCTGTACAGGTCAAGCCTTAGGCTATTATCTGTCTTGGAGTCTCTTTTCTTTATCTCACCACGTATTTGTGTGGTTTTGTGCGATGAAGGCAAACAAACGACCTCCTTTTCGGCAGTACGCTTTGTTAGGCGATGATATTGTGATCGCTGACAAAGATGTTGCTGAGCAGTATCAACTCTACTTAGACATCTTAGGTGTCAGGATTTCAAAGTTTAAATCTTTGGAATCTTCTCGTGGATGCTTTGAATTCGCTAAGCGATTCATTATTAAGGGCAACAAGGACATAAGTCCTGTGTCTATGTCTGCTCTTTCTCAAGCTCGGTCGTTGTCCGGCTTAAGATCAATCAAAGACAAATATGATTGTAAAATATCTTGTTTGTTTAGATTGGCTGGAGCCGGTTACTGAGTAATGGGTCGCCTGAGTTCTCCTAGCACTTTATCATCGAGTTGGGGGCAGCTTCACGCTGTTTTGACATTTCCTGGGTATAATTACAGTATAGTTTTATAATGGTGGTTGATGGGCTATAAAAAGCCTTTTAATCCCTATTTAGTGTATTGTTTTCATATCTAGTGGATCGTCCCTAAGGAACTTCGAGTTCCAGAAGGAAGAAGTGATCCTCGTATATATCTTCGCGAAGCTTCAGTTATTGCTTCTTGGTTGAAGTCATGACTGAGGTATGAAAGGATTGAACCAGAGCCGAGGTCTATCGAGCCTTGTTAACTTCCAACTCCTTCTTAATACCCATCCAAAACAAAAGCAGGGGCAGAAGTACTCGACTTAATAGGAGAGGAAAGAGCTGGAGGTGAACTCCCAATAGCGTAAGCAAACTCACTTCCCCAGATCCAGATAAAGACATCTACTTAGCCTTCTTTATTGCCTCGAATGGACCGCTTTGGAACGGAACTACAAAGAAAATAGGATATTTTTCTATATAGGGAAAGTTTTAGTCTTTCATTCCGACAGAAGCATATTTAAAGTCTTAAGCCAAGGCTTATTTTCTTGCTGGCTCGTTAGAGAGGGGAGTATTTAAACCGTTTAGCTCCCTTTGGAAGGGAAGAGACTCCTTAGACTCACTGGACTTAAGTCCTTTGAGCCCTTCTTCACCCAAAACTGTTTAGCAAACTCAAAAGATCCGGTCTTGGAGATGATAGATTTTCCTCCTGAAATTTCCACTCCAAGAGCCTTCACTATTTCAGTATACTTCAAAGCTACTCTCTCATTGGCGATTACAATATCGTCACCTAAGAGAGCGTAGTCTTTGAACTTATGATCGAACCCTGCTAAACAGGCGGCCATCCACACCATAACATGGTGGGACAGCGAGAAAAGGCTCCATGATAGGTAGTAGCCCTTGGGCTGTCCAGACGTGAAGGAAACAACCTGCGGTTTTGATACCAAGGGCGGTAAAGCCCTCAAGGTTCCGCATTAGATCCCCCTACGAACTTCTGGATGTGAACAAATGGCATGTCCTTCCACCAGAAGGAATGGATGAATGAATAGGTTGAAAGGCTTGTACGCCCGGTTGGTAGGTGCTCGATCTAACAATAAAGGATGGCTACCTGCCTAGAAGTTGTTCGGTGCCTCAAACCGGAAGTCCAAAGCTCTTAAAACCTCTGTCAAGGCCAGTGAAGTTCAGTGGTTCTAGATTCCTGCCTCTCCTGACGGAATGGATTTTCTGCTTGAGCTTCTTCCTTGAGGAAGCGAAGTGGGCTGCTTCATAGAATTGAAAACATCGGGTGAAGGGGAATGAATAACCAAGGAAGAAGGTGAGGCTTCAGAAGGATCTGCCATTGGGGAACGGGGGGAACCTTCTCCAGGTAAACCTCCTCGAGTACTGCCCAAGGACCTGATTCTACTATTAAAGTAAGCGGAATCCCGGGTACTTGCCCTTTCCAACCCACGTTCTGGTGAAAGCACAAGCTTACCCTTCTTTACATCTTGTGCCATCGATAGTTGATCATAGAAGGAATTTACTCCTTCCATCATTTTGACTAGCTTAACAGGTTTAGGACCCAATGACCACCACATTGGATTCTCTCGCAGATTACGTGACGAAGCACGTCAAGATAGGGCTTGCATCCTAGAGCTTTCACTGCCGAAAGGTCTTGCGAAGCGCGGTTGCAGCGTCAATGGGCCTAGGAGAACTGAGTGCGGTACGTGCCGGGAGTCGACAATCTTTCTTTCAGGCTTGCCTTGAGCGGATACGGCCAAAGGGAAAAGGAATGCTTGTCAAACTCAAGGGCAAGGCTACTGATGATGTTTACGTCGGTCCCGTAATAGCTCTCCAAGCTAACAAAACACTGAGGACGTTTCCATGACGAAGGCGACCTCTGTCTCTGCTTACTCGAGCTAGTACCTACTATAGTTATTTGTCGAGTAATCTGCCTTCCTATCGGTTGTTGAGTTAGTACCAGAATCTTAGCTACGGTTTATTCTGGTTGAGGTGGAATCTCTCTTTTAAGACCTTTCCAGCTACCTTTGAGTTCACAGCTTCACCCCCGAGTTAGCATCTGCTTTCTCTTTCTCCTCTGTTCCGGAGGCTTAGCGCTTGAGAAGTTCTTAGTTGCATCTGTCACAGGTTTACTTACTGACTTAGGTCACAAAGCTAAGACGCCATAGAAGGGAATAGACAACGAATGAAAGGTTACCCCCACGTCGAGCTGTCTTGTAACGGTCTCTTTCACCGCCCTTGTTCGGTAGTTCGGTTCAGTACTTAGGTTCCATTCAGCGAGACCGCTACACCTCATTTTTTCACCGCATGGCTAAGTACTTCGCGAAGTGTTATTGCATCTTTATGCATCAATGGTACTACGACTTTCGACACTGAGATTATCCGAGACCACATACTGGATTCTTTCTCTACCTTATTCGCAGATTCTGGCGAGGGAGCAATAACAGATTTTTCCTTAATTGATACCGTCATTCCTTATTCTTCGGATTAGTGGGAGGCTGGCTTTCTGGTGGGGCTAAGTTCCTAAAGACTCACTTGAATACTGAGTTCCATCCCAGAAAGCTCTTTGAAATCCTTTCTAGTCTGGAAAGGAACCGCGAATCTAGCCACCACTTTATCTATTTAAAGAAAAAGAAGGAGGTCCTTGCTTGATTGAGGAAGAAAACTAAATACCATCAACCGCGTTCCCTTACTATCAAGGCAGGAAAGAGACATTCGCATACTAGCTATCACAAACTAGTAGATGCTTACAATCCTTTTTCCTCTCCCAGTACAGTAAGTAATAAATACATCTAGAAAGAAGATATTCTCTAGCCTAGAGGAAAGAGAACAACTAGGATGAAAGGTATTACTAATCTTGATATAGACAGGATGATAGAATGTCACTAGGATAAGCGTCCGGTTAGAAACCATGGGAAGATTTGAATGACCTCACTAGGAACCTCATTAAAGATAGATAGCTACCTTAGAGAGCTTACACAGTCAATTGATCTATCCTAGGTTGAGGAATAAGGGACTCATATCGAAAGGGCTTACAGGAAAAAAACTCTATCTGAGAGCTTGAACTGGCCTTTGGACGGAAGAGAAATGGCATTAGAACCCCTCTCTCTCAGAACAGAAGAGAACAACCACAGGAATGAGGAAACTCGTAGAGGGATGTTGATTCGAGCAGGCAGCAATACAGCATCGGAAGCTTTCTGACACTCATACTGCCAATCAGCTATTACCTTCTGGCTTTCTCTTCTAGAAAGGGGCTTGAAAGAGCTAATTCGTTCTTAGCTGTCCTAGCTTCTTAGAAAGATACTAAAGGGAACTACCGGACGATGTTAGATAAAAAGAAAGAAGAAGATCGTCCGCTGCATATCATCCGCTGCGCTTATCTTCTGTTAGTTCAATAGTCTAGCTTCCTACTAGCAACTCGGTCAGATAGGAATGCCCATTACAAACTACCTAGGGAAGAGATTCTATTAGTTAGGGTAGCTCGTTAACAACGTCTATAGGTTTAATAATTCCTATTGTTAAAGATTGAAGTATGGATACTAGCTCTATGCTAGCTGGAATAAAAACCTGGCTCTCCTGATAGTCGCTCTTCTGTTAGCCTCTCTATGTCCTCTTTTCTTTTATCTTTAAGCGGAAGGCCTCTGAAAAAGATCAGATAGGAACTAGTTCACCTCTAACAACTATCGAAAAAGGCTTTATTTTAAGGTGTAGGACTGAAATATCTACTTTCATTCAACTTTCTAGAAGTCTAGTCCTTATGCGCTAGGGCGCTCATCCGTTACTTCAAGTGCTTTCCTTTGAGCTAATCCTCTTGCAGGGCGTTTAGCGCGAGCGTTAGAAGTAGCAGAGTCAAGGCTTTTACAAATGTAGCAGCACTCTAGTCTTTAGTCAAAGAATTTACTAAGGGTGGGCGTAGAGAGGAACAAACTTTTAATAAAAAAAGGAGAGAGATCCTACAGAAAAGAAACGCCTTTCGGCGAAAATCCAATGTGGTCTCTGTAAATCTGGTACCAATCCTCGATTTCTTCGATTCTTTTTAGAATAGCTATATTATTGATTTCCACGTTTGCCTCTTTGTGTTGTTCATTCGCCCATGCTATTGCTTTTATTTGTTCTAGATTGAATTCCCCCCAAACTTCTGGTTCTTTATCCTCTTTAAGTAAGTACTTACAGATGGATCTCCGTCCCTTATGTAAACTCATCTCCCTTTCCACTCTGGAAAAGCCTTTCTTTTTTTAGTTCGTACTGTGTTTTTGGATGCGTCGTTATATGCCAACGTGGTAGTGATTGCCTTCATTTTCCTCATGTTTTTCCGTTGCCAAAACAAAGAATTGATTTACATTCAAAAAGTTGTATTATTCTATTTATGACCATTTTATTCTCAATCTTTTCTCTTAATTCTGCGTGTATGAGAGTAAGCATAATAAATTTTCTTAAAGTACTTCCAGTTATTTCATAATTATTTCTTGCTTCCATAAGTTCCTCCATTGTTTTTATTTCGCTATCTTGTTGTTTCATCTTTCTGTTCATGTTTTTTTTCATGTTCTTGTTTTTATTTTTCGTTGTTTTTTTCTTTTCTTTGCTGTCCCCTCTTCTATTTTCCTTGTTGCACTAAGATACATACGTAGTTATTTCTGAACTGGAAAGCAAGCGTAGGACCTATGATTATATCTATTGTTCTTTCCGTTGAGCACCACTACTAGAGCTAAGTGGGTATTTTCGGAGAATCGTCTTCTCTTATGGTTTTATTCTTTTTAACATTATAGATTCCATGGTTGTTTCTCTCCATTCCTCGATATAGAGACTTCACATTTGATAGATTCGATCTTTTTTATCTCTAATGTTTCCGAATTCTCATCTTATTGTATTCCTGTTTTCTTCTTTGTTCTTCTTCTCCTCCTTCACTTATATTTTAAATGATAGCAGGAAATACTTTTGTTATTTTCTCATTTTCGTAAAACTGAATTTCAAGTGGCCACATTGCATAATCATTCTCATGTTCCTTCTTACTTCTCTGTACGCTGATTACGTTCCAAACTTCGTCATTATTAGGTTGTCCTTGCCGTTCATATTGATAGGCCTCAGCTTTTCTTATCCATTATCTTTCTTTTTTATCAAAAATATTCTTTTTCCTCTTCTATGTTATCCCGGCCCTTACGTCAAGCTTGGGACTCTTCTTTTCTTTTCTTCTTGAGCTCCATAGTTCTTCCCTTTTTTGAATTCCTTTGTTCAAGAGTTAGAGTTGTTGAGGTAATTC